AAAGTAAAATTTCGGGGTATATTTCGGCTTTACTTTTTTCTTTATTTCTTGTGTCTAGTTATTTTTTTGTTTCCATACAAAAATTCCGATCTTGCTAAGGATCCCGATATGGATCCTTTAAATATAAACTTTAATGAACAGAGTCGATAAAATAATCTAGTTTTTTATTAAAAAAACTAGATTATCAATCGATTTGATAATAATGCAAGGATTACCAGCAATCCGTCTTGCTCTCACTAAAGAGATATCCATATAGATATCAATATATCACTTGTGACTTTATTTGTTACAAAACACTAATTTTAATCTCAAATTGAAATGATTAAAATGAAATCATAAGAAGGAATATGTAAGCTACCCACTTGATTTCCATGGGATTGTAGTTCAATTGGTCAGAGCACCGCCCTGTCAAGGCGGAAGCTGCGGGTTCGAGCCCCGTCAGTCCCGGCGAATTCAATAAAAAAAGACATCCACTCCCCTTTTTGTTTCTGGGCAAGGGGATCGAAATGGTTTCATTTATCTTTTTTTTTTTCTTTTTTCATCAAGCAAAAGAAAGGGGTATTTCCATTATTTTAACTAGCACCAATTGATGGTAGAGAGACATATGTAAATTAGGATAATTGTTGAGAGCATTCAAGACTTCAAGAAAGAGATACTGTATGGGGTTTCTGCTTTTTGTCAATTGATCTCCCATTAACTCGTGTAGGAAAATGGAATAGGATGGCGTATAATACGTTTGCCAAGAGTACCTAATGTATACTTTTATTTCTATGAAGTAAAGGAATTGAAAAAAGTTCGAATCCAACCAAGGAAAGAGGATATTTAAAAAATAAAGATAAAATTAGTCTTCCCTAATGAATATGCTCTTTTTAAAGATTAGAGCCGATGTTGAAGAAAAAACTCGTAAGAAAATTTAATTTTAATAATTTTAATACAGTTAATTTTATAGTTAAATTTTTTGAATATTTTAGTTTTTTACTGGGACTCGTCTTTATCACACTCCCCTTATTTGTTTTCCAAAAAAACGATAGACCCTTAAAAATTTTTGAAAATTTAAAATTGAACTTCGTACTTGTTTTCTCTATTTGATTTCTATTGTTTATTTAAGGTTCTTTATAAACTCTTTTTGTAAACAATCAGAAGTAGAAAAGGTTTTTTATGATACTTCATCAGATGATTGTACAAGTAAAGTAAAGTACTAGGTTGTAGAAAAGAAAGCGGGGAAAAAGAAAAATAAATAAATATTTTTTTATTGGATCAGGTATCTCATTATGTATTCGGTGTGGATAAAGGATCTTCCTATGTTATACTATTAAATTCTTGACGATGAGTCTATTTCATAGCTACGCTATTGTTATTCATGATATTTCTTTCATTCAATATCATCGAAATCTAATTAATCTGAGTGAGTTTACAAGCGAAAGATTTCTCATCTCTATGGGATTAAATCCCGAGATAAAAAAAAATAATAATAATAAACGATTAAATTATGGAAGTAAATATTCTTGCATTTATTGCTACTGCACTCTTCATTCTCATTCCTACTGCTTTTTTGCTTATAATTTACGTAAAAACGGTTAGTCAAAATGATTAATTTGAATACAATTTTACTATCAATGAAAAAAAAAAAAAAAGGATTTAAATTTCTCATCTTAAATGAAAGGAATGCCTTAGACTCAGTAGTAGTATCCTAAGGGGCCCGCTAGTATGGTAGAAAGAGATCTCTTTCTACCATACTAGCCATTATGGTTATTGTAATGTATAAAGTACAAGTGAAATATCTTAATATAAAGGAATCTACCTAAATATCTCTTTTTTTATTAATATAAATAGAATATAAAATGTATGTACATACTTTCTCAATTTAATTTGTTTGTTTGATCCGTTTAATACAGATAATCCTAATTCGATGGAAACTTATTTAGATTTCGAAAAGGGGTTACCCCATGAATGGTTAACCGTGTAAACCCTGATATAAAAATATAAAATGAGTCAATAAAACAAAACATAAATCCAATTTCTAAAAAAAAAATCTTAAAAAAAATTGCCGAACGGTCTATAAAACTAAAACAATTGATACAGGTTGATAGAGTTTGTTTTATTATTACCGCAATTAGGAGTACTTCTAGAGTCCACTTCTTCCCCACACTACGAGAGAGAGGGAAAATGTAAAAACTACCATTAAAGCAGCCCATGCGAGACTTACTATATCCATGTGAATTCTGTCCCCTATTTCTATGAATATGAAGAAACTATTCCATTCTTGTTCACTAATACTAATAATAGTGAAATCACTGGTACAGAGTCAAAAAAAGGGAGAGGTATTTGGTCACCATTGATGAACTACTCCAAAAAACACACTTATCTTATTCTTATAATGAGTTATTCTTATTATAGAATTTCTAGTAGAATCGACAAGATGTAAACACAAGTAAACAGACACTTTTCGAAGTATCCAAGGAATCTGACTCACATGTAGAAAGAATAATACTTTTTATTTCTTTTATCGTTTTTTTTCTTTTTGGAAGTAAAAATAAAGGCAATTATTCATCTAATCTAATATTGATTGAATGTCTGAGCATTCCGAGACTTTCATTAGTCTGTATCCAAGGTATCTTAGGTCCTTTTCAAAACTATTAATTTAATTCCCCCTCTGGCTACCCAATCTAATTGAAGACTCAGTAAGTGGAACTAATTTTAGTAGTGTAAAGTAAAGATTTACGGATTTACCCCCACTACTTTAAGTTTTCCTTGAATCTGACAGGCAAAACTTTAGGTTAGAGAAAGGAACCTCGAGAGCCAGGGGCTTAGAATCACGATAAAGAAAGTATCAAGAGTCTTTTCCTACGTTTGTTATAATAGGGGATTTCAAGTCTGTTGTTGAGGCGGCACCCGGATTTGAACTGGGGAAAAAGGATTTGCAGTCCCCCGCCTTACCACTCGGCCATGCCGCCAAAACGATATAAACTAGATTCAAATTTTATCTTTTTTTTTCAACTCCGAAAAAAATATATAGTTTTTCAGTCACAAAATATATAAGAATCCAGTATAAATCCGAACCATTAACTATTGACTGTAAATTCATGACTATTTTTGAATTAAAATCGACATTTTTTTTATTTCTAATAATAAAAGCAAATAATTAGAAATGTATTTATAACCAATCTATATTGAGTTTTTTTCAATTAAAAATAAAAATAAATCTTCTTCAATTTCAATTATAACAGTAATTCTGAGTATATGTAAACCCCAGAATCAGAACATACATTACGTTGTGTTATAGAGCTATAGTTCTATAATGGGGTATTTTATCTCTCTAGGGATGCTTTTGAGGAGTAATTCTCAATAAATTTTTGTATTTCAATTTTTCATTGAATACATTGAAGAGAAAGTTTAATTTTTGATAGAGCACAGCATGTGCTGTCCCAATATAGAACTGTACCCCAATAAAAGAAGAAAAAGAGACGTATATATCTTATCTGTGCATTCTTTTTTATTTTAATATAATAATAAAAAATTTAATAACTAAAAAAACACAAGTTTTCTTACCTACTTCAATTCAATGATACTCTATTCAAAATTAGGTAAAACTTTTTTCTGCAAATATTTTTTTGAACAATGAAATACAAATACATGAAAAAGTAAAGTGGTAAAAAAAAAAATTTTTTATATTTATTATATATTTATCTGCTCGAACAGATCCAAGCATGAATACATTTTTTATTTAATGGTATGCAATCGAATATGTAATATCATAGGTGAAAATTAAATTACTTTTTTTCTAGTCTTTACAAAACTCCATAAGTTCCAGTGGTATTTCTCAATTCTGTTCCATTTGGATCTATTTCTTATAATTATAAAAAAATTCCAATTGAATCTAGTCTCCGTTCATACGTATTTCATACATTCCATATATCTTGGAGTTGGATAAAATTTCATGTGATTCAGTAAACAGAATATAAATTCCATTATTGCTAGATCGAATTCTATGGATATGATTCGGTGAAGAATGAGAGATGGGATGGTATTTTTTCAATAAACGGATAAATGGGAAATTCAAAAAAGATGCTCGGGGATGGAAAAGAGGGAACATCTACAATACCCGGATTAAATCAGATACAATTTGAAGGGTTTTATCGGTTTATTGATCAGGGGTTAATAGAAGAACTTTCTAAATTTCCAAAAGTTGAAGATATAGATCACGAAATTGAATTTCAATTATTTGTGGAAACATATCAATTGGTAGAACCTCTGATAAAAGAACGAGATGCTGTCTATGAATCACTTACATATTCTTCTGAATTATATGTATCCGCGGGATTAATTTGGAAAACCAGTAGGAATATGCAAGAACAAAGAGTTTTTATTGGAAACATTCCTTTAATGAATTCCCTTGGAACTTCTATAGTAAACGGAATATACAGAATTGTTATCAATCAAATATTGCAAAGTCCTGGTATCTATTACCAGTCAGAATTGGATCATAACGGGATTTCGGTCTATACCGGCACCATAATATCAGATTGGGGAGGCAGGTTAGAATTAGAGATTGATAAAAAAGCAAGAATATGGGCTCGTGTGAGTAGGAAACAGAAAATATCTATTCTAGTTCTATCATCAGCTATGGGTTCGAATCTAAGAGAAATTTTAGAGAATGTTTGCTACCCTGAAATTTTCTTATCTTTCTTGACCGATAAGGAGAAAAAAAAAATTGGGTCAAAAGAAAATGCTATTTTGGAGTTTTATCAACAATTTTCTTGTGTAGGTGGGGATCCAATTTTTTCTGAATCCTTATGTAAGGAATTACAAAAAAAATTCTTTCACCAAAGGTGTGAATTAGGAAGGATTGGTCGCCGAAATATTAACTGGAGACTTAATCTTAATATACCTCAGAACAATATATTTTTGTTACCACGAGATATATTAGCAGCTGCCGATCATTTGATTGGGATGAAATTTGGCATGGGTACACTTGATGATATGAATCATTTGAAAAATAA